ATGCGCATCATTTTAATAATGTAAATAGATGCAATTTGGGCCCCAAAAAGATCTCTAGAGGTATTCCTGTTTTCCGGGGGGTTTTCCGGAGTGTTAGCTATCTCCGGAGTTTAGGGGGGTAGGGGGGTTTTACGCTAAAAAACGTAAAAAATCCCCGAAGGGGGTTTTTTTGATATATTAGGAGTAATTTTCCCTATTTATGCTTTTGATATCCTAAAATGGGATTTTTTATAGAAAATTTTTTCCCCCCTCCTACTATATTTTGGGGGCAGAGGAAAAGTTCAACCCTTTTATATCCTTTTTGTATGCCCTGTGAAAAGTCAGTTGAAAGGAAAAAAAAAAAAGAGAACCCTATGCACGATGGAAAGAACGCCCGGCTTGGTGGGTAACGAAGAGTATGTATTCCACCATTAACTTATGCAAGCGTCGATGAAAGTATGAGGGATAATATCAAGCAATGGCCCTGAAGTAGGAACCAAATGCCAGGAATAATTCACTGTGTGAAACCCCCACAATAGTTGTCCCTCACCTTCAATAACCGTTATCATTAAGAAATCAACTGATGGTAGGCTCTTACTACATTAAGATTTTGAGGTATGACGAGATGTTGGGTAAAGGTATAACTTAACTTATGAGGATATGTGTTCGGTCTTAAATGTCGCCCATCCTTGATTTAATAAAATGTTAGATAAAGGTCTATATGCTTTATGTAATTCTTAGTTTAATGGTGATGTATGAATGTGTTAATCCTAGATGTGTTGATAAAACATATATGTCCTTGAATGCCCCTTATATGGTTAATATAAATGTATGGTGTAAATACATATATGTATTTACAATTGCGCATGCTAGCAAGTGCTAGCAAGTGCTTGCAAAGAATAGTTTAGTTTAGAATCCTAGCTTTGGGAGTTAGGGGTGGGAGTTAAAATCTCCTTTCTTTGAGCGTTAGGGAGGATTTTAACCTCCGGCATCCGGTTTACAAGACCGGCGCTCTGGCGCTGAGCTACTAATGCAGGATCATCCGAGGGTTTTGTTTTCGACTCAGCCTGCTAGTGGCGCGAGGACGAGGAAAAGGAAGAAGTATAAGAAAGATGCGACCTGACCAATGATAACAAAGGGGTGTTCTACCGGCATTCCTCCAATTCAGGTGAGAATGACAACATCTGCGATTAGTGCTCAGAACAGGAATTGGGAGAGCGGCCGGAACGTGATGCCTCGTTGTTTAGAAGTATGAAGAATAGGGACAATTATGAGAACTAGGATGGAAGCGAGCAGGGCTAGGACCCCTCCCATTTTGTTCGGGATTGAGCGAAGGATGGCGTAGGCAAATAGGAAATATCACTCAGGTTTGATATGTGGCGGGGTAACCAGGGGGTTAGCTGGAGTAAAGTTGTCAGGATCTCCTAACAGATTAGGGGAAAAGAGAGCTAAAGCTGTTAAGGCGATTAGTAGTACTGCAAAACCTAAGATATCTTTATAGGAGAAGTAAGGGTGAAATGAAACTTTATCTGCATTAGAATTTAAGCCTAAAGGGTTGTTTGAGCCTGTCTCATGTAGGAAGAGCAGGTGGATAATAGTGGCGCCTGCAATAACAAATGGGAACAGGAAGTGGAACGCAAAGAATCGAGTGAGGGTGGCGTTGTCTACTGAGAAGCCGCCTCAGATCCATTGTACAAGGTCATTACCGATGTAAGGTACTGCTGATAGAAGGTTGGTAATAACGGTTGCACCTCAAAAAGATATTTGTCCTCAGGGCAGAACATATCCAACAAAAGCGGTTATTATTACTAAGAGGAGAAGGACAACCCCGATGTTTCATGTCTCTTTATAGAGGTAAGAGCCATAATATAAACCTCGGCCGATGTGTATGTAAATGCAAATAAAGAAGAAGGATGCACCGTTGGCATGAAGGTTACGGATAAGTCAACCGTAGTTTACATCCCGACAAATGTGAGCTACCGATGAAAAGGCTGTTGCGATGTCTGCGGTGTAGTGTATTGCCAGAAAGAGGCCCGTTAGGATTTGGGTGATTAAACATAGGCCGAGTAAGGAACCAAAGTTTCATCATACTGAAATATTAGAGGGGGCGGGTAGGTCAACTAGTGCGTTGTTTGCAATTTTTAGTAGGGGATGAGTTTTTCGTAGGCTTGCCATTAGAGGTTCTTGTAGTTGAATAACAACGGTGGTTTTTCAAGCCATTAGTCCTGGTTAAAGTCCTGGCAGGAATTATGACCTATATTATGTCTTTATTTTTATTAGGGTTAGTGTTGGGTTTAATTGCAGTTGCTTCCAATCCTTCTCCTTACTTTGCTGCTTTAGGGCTAGTAGTAGTAGCAGGCATAGGATGTGGTGTGTTAGTTAGTTATGGTGGGCCTTTTCTCTCTCTAGTTTTATTTTTAATTTATTTGGGGGGAATGTTGGTTGTATTTGCGTATTCGGCCGCCCTTGCTGCTGAGCCTTACCCTGAGACATGGGGAAGTCGCCCTGTTGCGGCATATATAGCTATTTATGCGGTAGGTGTACTGTTTATTTCAAGTAAGTTTTGACGGGGTTGGCACGAGGTGTCATGGGTCCCTGGGGACGAGCTTGGTGAATTTTCCGTGTTTCGAGGAGACATTGGAGGAGTAGCATTAATGTACTCAATGGGGGGAGGCATATTAGTAATTAGTGCATGGGTGTTACTACTAACTCTTTTTGTTGTCCTTGAATTAACTCGGGGGCTTAGCCGAGGGGCGCTTCGAGCGGTTTAATTTATAAATAAAAGGGTGGTAAGAACAAGGGTTAATAGGAAAAGGGCGAGGTAAGTTTTAATCATGCCCCGTTGTGTGTTACTTGTGGTTGTAACAAGAGGAATGTTCAAGGTGGCTACGGCCTTTGGGCCCGTCTTTTCTAACCACGTCTGGTCTACTATTTGGCTAGCAACTGTTTGGCCAAGCACAAGATTAAGTTTAGGGGCGAGCCGATGGATAGTTGCGGGGAAGAAGCCCAACATATTAGAGAAGTGGTGCAGTGGTAAGTAGGGGGTTGGTTTAAATTGTTTGCTTGTCAGGGAGGCTAGTTCGAGGGCTAGAAGAAGGCCTAGGATCGTAACAATCAATGCGGCAAGTTTAAGGAGGGGAGGCATAGTTATTACAGGGGTTTTCAAGGGGAAAATATTTGAGGTAATCAAGAGACCGGCAACAATGCTCCCTCAGGCTAGTCGTTTGATAGGGTTAATGACTGCCGGGTTGTTTTCATTAATAGGAGAAAGTGAATTAAAGCGGGGGTGTCCCATGGAGACAAAGTAAACAACACGGAGGCTATAAATGGCTGTGAACGAGGTAGCTAAAAGGGTCAGGACAAGGGCTCAGGCGTTTAAGTGGGATGTGTTCAATGCTTCAATAATAGCATCTTTTGAGAAAAAACCTGCTAAGAAGGGGGTGCCTGTGAGGGCAAGGCTCCCAATGGTTAAACAGGAGGATGTAAAGGGGGTGAGGTGATGTATACCACCTATTTTCCGAATATCTTGTTCGTCATTGAGGCTGTGGATGATAGAGCCTGAGCAGAGGAAAAGCATTGCTTTGAAGAAGGCGTGGGTGCAAATATGTAGGAAGGCAAGCTGGGGTTGGTTTAGGCCAATAGTGACTATTATTAGTCCCAATTGACTGGATGTCGAGAATGCAACAATTTTCTTAATGTCGTTCTGGGTTAAAGCACAGGTGGCGGTAAATAGGGTGGTGAGGGCTCCTAGGCAAAGGCAGATGGTAAGGGCAGTTTGATTGTCTGCTAATAAAGGGCTTATTCGGATTAAAAGAAAGATACCTGCAACGACTATCGTGCTAGAGTGCAGTAGGGCAGATACCGGTGTTGGACCCTCTATAGCAGAGGGAAGTCACGGATGAAGCCCGAATTGGGCGGACTTGCCGGTGGCAGCAATAATTAGTCCTAGCAGAGGGAAAGTGAGATCTAAGTCTTTAGCAGCTGTAAATACTTGTTGTATCTCCCAAGAGTTAAGGTTTGTGGCTATTCACGCTAGGGTAAAAACTAACCCAATATCCCCAACCCGGTTGTAAACAACTGCTTGTAGGGCAGCGGTGTTTGCATCTGCCCGTCCGTACCACCAGCCGATAAGAAGGAAAGATATAATGCCTACGCCTTCCCACCCAATAAAGAGTTGAAATAGGTTATTTGCTGTAACTAGGGTAATTATAGCAATGAGAAAGACAAGGAGATATTTGAAAAAGCGGTTCATAAAGGGGTCTGCATGCATATACCAAGATGCAAATTCTAAAATGGACCAGGTTACATAGAGCGCAATTGGTGTAAAAATAATGGAGTAAAAATCAAATTTAAAGCTAAGATTAATATCAAAGGTTTGGGTATTCATTCAGCTTCAGGAAGTCACGATTGTTTCCGCCCCTTCGTTAAGGAATAAAAATAAAGGAAGAAGGCTGACTAGGAAAGCCAATTTGACTGCAGTTTTTACATGCGAGAGGGCCCAGTTTTGTTCTCGGGGCAGGGGATTAAGTGTTGTGAGCACAGGATATGTTAGTAGTGTAAAAATAATAAGCAAGCTCGAGGTTATTATAAGGGAAGTGGGGTGCATAGCTACTACTTGGATTTGCACCAAGAGTTTTTGGTTCCTAAGACCAACGGATGAGCTGTTATCCTTTAGAAGCGGAGGCCGAGTGAGCCCTGGGGTTCAACCAAGGTCGCGGAGATTAGCAGTCTTCGTTGCTGGCGAGCCTCTCTCGGTGGATAAGGGGAATTTAACCTCTGTTTTTAGAATCACAATCTAATGTTTTTGTTAAACTATATCTACAGTATGTCCACCCTCAGATTAGCTCGGGCTTAACTATCAGGAGGATTAAGGGAAGGAGGTGGAGGGCCATCAGCAAATGCTCTCGAGAGTGGGTGGGTTCCAGTGCAATTATGTGTGCTGGAATAGGACCTCGTTGGGTTATAAGAAACATGTAAAGAGAGTAGCTCGCAGTAATTAAGGTTCCGGCTCCGGTTAGTGCCAGCGTTCATCAGGACCAGTCAAACAGTGAGGTAATAATTATTAGTTCTCCTATAAGATTAGGAAGTGGGGGAAGGGCTAAGTTGGCTAGGCTGGCAATGAATCATCAGGCTGTTATAAGGGGTAGAACTATTTGAAGGCCGCGGGCTAGAAGCATTGTTCGGCTGTGGGTGCGTTCATAGTTTGTATTAGCTAGACAGAAGAGAGCCGAGGATGTTAGGCCATGGGCAATTATGAGAATAAGGGCCCCAGAAAAGCCTCAGGGCGTTTGGATAAGAATACCTCCTACAACAAGCCCCATGTGACTTACTGAGGAGTAAGCGATAAGCGATTTCAAGTCTGTTTGACGTAAGCAGATTGATCCGGTTATAATCACACCCCAGAGGGCAAAGACAATAAACGGGTAACTTAGGTCTTTAGTGAGGGGGTCAAGTATAACAACTATACGTATTATTCCGTACCCGCCTAGTTTTAGTAACACAGCTGCTAGAATTATTGAGCCTGCAACAGGGGCCTCCACGTGGGCTTTAGGTAGTCAAAGGTGAACCCCGTAGAGAGGCATTTTTACTAAAAAGGCGAGAAGACAGCCTGCCCATCATAGTTTGTCTGCGTAGGAGGTAAGTTGAAGGGGATCCGAGAATTGTAGGGTAAGCAGGGAGAGGGTACCAGTGCTGTTTTGCAGTAGAAGAAGGGCAACAAGGAGAGGAAGGGACCCTGCTAGTGTATAAAATAGGAAGTAGACCCCTGCATTGAGTCGCTCTGTTTGGTTTCCTCACCGGGTAATAATAATAAGGGTGGGGATAAGGGTGGCTTCAAATATAACATAAAATATAATCACTTCTGTAGCACTAAAGGCCAAAATAAGGAAAAATTGAAGGGATGTTAGCAACGTAATGTATATTCGCTGGCGGTTTACGGGCTCTAGTGCTGTGTGATTTTGACTTGCTAGGATTATTAGGGGGAGTAACCAACAGGTTAGGACTAGAAGCGGTGTTGAGAGAGGGTCTGTTGCCATATAAAGCCCAAGGCTCGATCAGCCGATTTCTGATATGTTCTTTAATCACGTTAAGCTAGCAAGGGCAATAACGAGACTATGGGCAAGGGTTGTTGGTCATAGTCACTTAGCTGGGGTTCCTCAGGCGGTTGGAATTAACATAAGTGTAGGAATAAGGATTTTTAGCATTGTAGGAGATTAAGGCTTTGTAGACGATCGGTTCCATGAGTTCGGGCCGTGGCTACTAGGAGGGCAAGACCTGCGCTTGCTTCGCATGCTGAAAATGCCAATAGAAGTATAGGAGCCGCTGAGAAGTTTGTGGAGTCTAGTTGTAAAGTTCAAAGGGAGAGGGCAATAAATAGAGAAAGCATTATTCCTTCTAGGCATAGGAGAGCGGAGAGAAGATGGGTACGGTGGAATGCCAGGCCTGTTAGCCCTAGGATGAAGGCTGATGAAAAAGCAAAGTGAACGGGGGTCATTAGGCAATTATGGACTTTAACCACAAGTTTTTGAGCCGAAATCAAATGTTTTTCTTAGACTAATTGCCTATTCAGCTCACTCTAAGCCGCCTTGAAGTCACTCATAAATTAAGCCTAGGGTTAGTAAAGCTAAAACGGCTGAAGCCCATAAAAAGGTTATTAAAGGGGTTGCAAGTTGGTCGCCTCAGGGTAGGGGAAGAAGAAGAGCAATTTCTAAGTCAAAGAGGAGGAAAAGAATAGCAACAAGAAAAAAGCGAAGAGAGAAGGGTAGGCGGGCAGACCCTAACGGGTCAAAGCCGCATTCGTAGGGGGAAAGCTTTTCATGATCTGGTGTTATTTGAGGGAGTCAGAAAGAGACTAAGGCCAAGATGATAGCCAGTGCGGAGGTAATAACAATTACAGTTGTAACTAAGTTCATTATCTTTCCTTGGACTTTAACCAAGACCGGGTGATTGGAAGTCACTTATACTTGTTTGATACTAGAAAGACTAGGAACCTCATCAGTAGATAGAGATATAAAGGAAGAGTCAGACTACGTCAACAAAGTGTCAGTATCAGGCGGCTGCTTCAAATCCGAAGTGGTGCTCAGATGTAAAATGGTATTGAATTTGGCGGAGTAGACAAATAGCTAGAAATGTAGAGCCAATGATGACATGAAGGCCGTGGAAGCCAGTGGCTACGAAAAATGTAGAGCCATAAACACCGTCTGCAATGGTAAAGGGGGCTTCGTAGTATTCTATGGCTTGAAGGAAGGTAAAGTAAAAGCCTAATAGAATTGTTAATGCAAGGGATTGAATAGCCTGTTTACGTTCCCCTTCTATAATGCTGTGATGAGTTCAAGTAACTGTAACCCCGGAGGCGAGCAGAACGGCAGTGTTAAGCAGGGGGACTTCAAAGGGGTCTAGCGGGGTGATACCTGTGGGAGGTCAGCAGCCACCTAGTTCAGGGGTAGGGGCTAGGCTTGAGTGATAGAATGCTCAGAAGAACCCAAGAAAAAATAAGACTTCTGAGGTAATAAATAGGATTATCCCGTAACGGAGTCCTTTTTGCACCGGGGGTGTGTGGTGACCTTGGAATGTGCCTTCTCGAATAATGTCTCGTCATCATTGGTATATTGTTAAAAGCAGGAGGGCTATTCCAAGACCTATTAGGGTTGTTGAGTGGAAGTGGAATCAGATTGCAAGACCGGATGTTATCAGTAGGGCAGCTACTGCACCTGTGAGAGGTCAAGGGCTAGGGTCGACTATGTGATATGCGTGTGCTTGGTGGGCCATTAGACGTTTTCTTGTAGGTAGAGGGACAGGAGAAGGACGAATACGTAGGCTTGAATTATAGCCACGGCTACTTCTAGTAGGGTAAGGAGAACAAGGACTGTAGAAGTTAAGATGGCTACGACTGGCATTAAGGGTAGAAGAACAAAGGCGGCAGTGGCAATGAGTTGAATCAAGAGGTGGCCTGCAGTGAGGTTAGCTGTAAGTCGGACCCCTAGAGCAAGAGGGCGAATAAATAGGCTAATTGTTTCGATAATAATAAGAACCGGGATTAGAGGGCCAGGGGTTCCCTCAGGGAGAAGATGGCCTAGTGCATGCGTCGGCTGATTTCGTATCCCAATAAGGACTGTTGCTAGCCAGAGTGGTACTGCGAGCCCTAGGTTAAGGGATAGCTGAGTAGTTGGGGTAAAAGTATAGGGGAGGAGGCCCAGCATGTTAATGGTAATTAAAAAAATTATTAAGGAAGTTAGAAGAGCGGCTCATTTGTGACCGCCTAGACTTAATGGGAGAAGAAGTTGTTGGGTAAATCGGTTAATAAACCAACCTTGTAGGGCGAGGAAACGGTTATTTAATCATCGAGCAGAGGGGGTGGGATAAAGGACTCAGGGAAGGGTTAAAGCGACGGCTATAAGGGGAATTCCTAAATATGTGGGGCTCATAAATTGATCAAAGAAGCTTAGTGTCATGGCCAGGTTCAGGGTTCTGTTTTGGGTTTTTCTGCGCTTTGGGTTGTAGGCTCGTTAGGGTAGGTATGAGCTAGGACTTTCGTGGGAATAATGGTTAAAAAGACTAGTCATGTGAAGACTAGAATAGCAAATCAAGGTGCGGGGTTGAGTTGAGGCATATCGCTAGGGGTGGTTGGGAGGCACCAATCTTTAGCTTAAAAGGCTAACGCTAGGCCCTATTTAGCTTCTTAGCGAGGCGTCTTCAAGTATTAGTGATGATCAGTTTTCAAAGTGTTCTAGGGGAACTGCTTCAACCACAATAGGTATAAAACTGTGGTTTGCTCCGCAGATTTCAGAGCATTGTCCATAGAAGACTCCAGGGCGGGATGCAATAAAGGCTGTTTGATTTAGGCGACCTGGGACTGCGTCTATTTTAATTCCTAGGGCGGGGACAGCTCATGAGTGGAGGACATCTTCGGCAGAAACTAGCACACGAATTGGGGATTCGACTGGAATAACTATTCGATGGTCCGCTTCTAAAAGACGGAATTGACCGGGAGTAAGGTCTTGTGTTGGGATTATATATGAGTCGAACCCAAGGTCTTCATAATCTGTATATTCATAGCTTCAATATCACTGATGTCCTATGGCTTTAATCGTTAGATGGGGGTCGTTAATCTCATCCATTAGGTAAAGAATACGAAGGGAAGGTAGAGCGATTAAGATAAGAATGACCGCTGGGAGGACAGTTCAGATAATCTCGATTTCCTGTGAGTCTAAAATATATTTATTAGTAAGTTTAGTGGTGACTATAGCCACAATAATGTAAAGCACAAGGGTGCTAATTAGGAACACAATTATTAGGGCATGGTCGTGAAAATGAAGAAGTTCTTCTATAACAGGTGAAGCTGCATCTTGAAATCCTAGCTGTGAGGGATGTGCCATTAGTTAGACAAGATACGCGGGGATTTAACCCACGACTCTGCCTCGACAAGGCAGTGTAATAACTATTTTACTAGTATCTTATTAAGAAAGTGACAGAGCGGTTATGTGGTTGGCTTGAAACCAATCCAAGGGGGTTCAACTCCTCCCTTTCTCGTTAGTTTGATCGGACTTGTACAAATGCAGGCTCCTCGAATGTGTGGTAAGGAGGAGGGCAGCCATGTAGTCATTCCACATTAGTTGCAGTTAATTCTACTGCTAGTACTTCTCGTTTGGCGGCAAAGGCTTCTCAAATGATAAACAAGAACATAATGACTGCAACTAGGGAAATTAGAGAGCCAATTGAAGAGACTGTGTTTCAAAGGGTATAGGCATCTGGGTAATCTGAGTACCGACGAGGCATTCCGGCTAGACCAAGGAAATGTTGGGGGAAGAACGTTAGGTTTACACCTACGAACATAATTCCGAAGTGAATTTTTGTTCAAGTGCTGTGGAGAGTATAACCTGAAAATAGGGGGAATCAGTGGACAAAGGCAGCTATAATGGCAAATACAGCACCCATCGATAAGACATAGTGGAAATGGGCTACTACGTAGTAAGTGTCATGAAGGACAATATCTAGAGAGGAGTTGGCTAAAACAATGCCAGTTAGTCCTCCTACTGTAAACAGGAAAATAAAGCCAAGGGCCCATAGAAGGGGAGTTTCTCATTTAATAGAGCCCCCGTGGAGGGTTGCTAGTCAGCTGAAGACTTTTACACCAGTAGGAATTGCAATGATTATCGTAGCAGATGTAAAGTAGGCTCGGGTGTCTACATCCATGCCGACTGTAAATATGTGGTGGGCCCACACAATAAAACCTAAAAGGCCAATAGCCATTATAGCTCAAACTATTCCTATGTAGCCGAAAGGCTCTTTTTTACCTGCATAGTAGGCAACAATATGAGAAATCATACCAAAGCCGGGGAGGATAAGAATGTATACCTCTGGGTGACCGAAGAATCAGAATAAGTGTTGGTAGAGGATGGGATCGCCCCCTCCTGCAGGATCAAAGAAAGTGGTGTTCAAATTTCGGTCTGTAAGAAGCATTGTAATGCCAGCGGCAAGAACAGGAAGTGAAAGAAGGAGAAGAACGGCGGTAATTAGTACAGCTCATACGAATAATGGTGTTTGATACTGGGAAATAGCAGGGGGTTTTATGTTGATGATAGTTGTAATGAAATTAATAGCACCTAGAATTGAGGAAACTCCCGCTAAGTGTAAAGAGAAGATGGTTAAATCAACAGATGCTCCAGCGTGCGCTAAGTTCCCAGCAAGAGGGGGGTAGACAGTCCACCCGGTACCAGCCCCGGCTTCAACCCCTGAGGAAGCAAGAAGGAGAAGGAAAGAAGGAGGCAGAAGCCAAAAGCTCATATTATTTATTCGAGGGAAAGCTATGTCAGGGGCACCGATCATAAGTGGAATTAGTCAGTTTCCAAAGCCCCCGATCATAATTGGTATTACTATAAAGAAAATTATTACAAAAGCATGTGCTGTAACAATTACGTTATAAATCTGGTCGTCTCCTAGGAGTGCGCCGGGCTGGCTTAGTTCTGCTCGGATGAGCAGGCTTAGGGCAGTGCCCACTATTCCGGCTCAAGCACCAAATACTAGATAAAGGGTGCCGATGTCTTTGTGATTAGTCGAAAAGAATCAACGTGTGATGGCCACAGGTAGGATGGCTGAGTGCTTAAGCGGTGGATTGTAGCCCCATTAACAGAGGTTTAAATCCTCTTCTTACCAAGCCCCGAGGTGTTTGACATATTAGATTGCAAATCTTAAGGAGCAGGCTAACGTCTGCCGGGGCTTTCCCCCGCCTTTAGACCCCGGACAGGCGGGGGAAAGATAGATGGATGCTCGCTGGTTTAAGCGCTTAGCTGTTAACTAAGACTTTGTAGGATCGAGGCCTACCTATCTAGAAAGGCTTTAGCTTAATTAAAGTGTCTGTTTTGCATGCAGGAGATGTGGGGTAATGTCCCGCAAGTCTTATCAGGGTCTGAGAGATTTTCACTCTCGCTTAGGGCTTTGAAGGCTCTTGGTCTTGTGCTAACCTAAGTCTCTTAGAGGGTGAGTAGAGCATCCGTCGCAGGGGTTAATGGGAGAAGCAGGAGTGTGGCCAGGGTTGAGATGGTTAGGGGGAGTGTGAGTTGTGAGGACTGTAATCGTCATGGTGTTGTCCCTGTTAAGTTATTGGGGGATATGGTCAAGGTCATTGCATAAGAAAGCCGGAGGTAAAAATAAAGACTTAGAAGAGCTGATATTGCAGCCAAGGTTGCCGTGGGGGCTAAGTCTTGCTTGGCCAGTTCTTGAATAATAAGTCACTTTGGTATAAAACCGGTTAGTGGCGGAAGGCCTCCTAGGGATAGAAGGATTAAGGGAGTGAGGGCCGTAAGAGCCGGTGCTTTTGCTCAGGAGGTGGCAAGTATATTGATACTGGTAGATTTATTGAGTTTAAATACAAGAAATGTTGAGAGTGTTATTACAATATAAGTTAGAAGTGTGAGAAGTGTAAGGGAGGGTGAGAACTGAAGGACAAGGATCATTCAACCAAGGTGGGCAATTGAGGAATAAGCAAGGATTTTACGGAGCTGGGTTTGGTTCAGCCCTCCTCAGCCGCCTACAAGGGTAGACAGTAAGCCTAGAATAATAAGGACCGATGAGTTGGCAGGTTGAATTTGAAGCAGTAGGGCAAAGGGGGCAAGCTTTTGTCAGGTGGAGAGGATCAGTCCGGTAGTAAGATCCAGTCCTTGGAGAACTTCAGGAAGTCATGAATGAACTGGGGCAAGCCCAATTTTTAATGCTAAGGCCAGGGTAATTAGGGTAATTGGTAGAGGATGGGTTATCTGTTGAATATCTCATTGTCCTGTGAGTCAGGCATTAGTGGTGCTGGCAAAAAGAAGTATAGCTGCTGCAGTTGCTTGGGTAAGGAAATACTTAGTAGTAGCTTCAACTGCTCGTGGGTGGTGATGTTGGGCTATTAAGGGAATAATGGCGAGAGTATTTATTTCAAGTCCCATTCAGGCGAGCAGTCAATGCGAGCTCGCAAATGTAATTGTGGTTCCTAGGCCTAAACCAAAAAGAAGGGTGGCTAAGATGTACGGGTTCATTAGTAAAGGAAGGAGTTTAACCAACATGTTTGGGGTATGGGCCCAAAAGCTTAATTAGCTGACTTTACTAGGAAGTGGTGTAGTGGAAGCACTAAGAGTTTTGATCTCTTTAGGTAGGGTTCGAGTCCCTTCTTTCTAAGGAGTTGGGGGGACTTTAACCCCCATGGTTCACTCTATCAAAGTGGCCCTTTATTTCAGGCACAACTCCATGACTACAGCTGAGGGGGGAGGCCAGCAAATGCAATGGGAAGTGCCAGGTGCCAGATAACCAGGGCCAGCGTTAGGGGGAGGAAGTTTTTTCAAATGAGGTGTATTAGTTGATCATACCGAAATCGGGGGTAGGAGGCTCGAACTCAGAGGAAAACAACTGAGAGGAGGGCTGCTTTAGTCATTAAATTTACAGCGGTAAGTTCAGGAAGAGAGGGAATGTGAGAAGCCCCTAAGAATAAGGTTGCAGAGAGTGTATTTATAAGTAAAATGTTTGCATATTCTGCCAGGAAAAATAAGGCAAAGGGCCCTCCGGCGTATTCAACATTAAACCCTGAGACTAGTTCTGACTCACCTTCGGTAAGATCAAAAGGGGCACGGTTTGTTTCTGCGAGGGTCGAGATGTACCATATGGCGGCGAGGGGTCAAGCTGGGAGGATCAATCACACACTTTCTTGGGCTACGTTAAAGGTCTGTAGGGTGAAACCACCAGTAAAGATAATAATATTTAAAAGAATTAATCCAAGGCTGACTTCATAAGAAATTGTCTGGGCAACGGCTCGCAGGGCCCCGATTAGGGCATACTTGGAGTTTGATGCTCAGCCTGAGCCTAAGATAGAGTATACGGCTAGGCTTGATAGGGCCAATAGGAACAGGATTCCTAGGTTAAGGTCAATTACAGGATAGGGCATAGGCATGGGGGCCCAAAGGGTGAGGGCTAGTGTGAGGGCAAGGATAGGGGCAAGTAGAAAAAGAACGGGGGAAGCAGTAGAAGGTCGCACAGGTTCCTTAATAAAGAGCTTAACACCATCGGCGATGGGCTGTAGTAGCCCATAAGGCCCTACAATGTTAGGGCCTTTTCGTAGTTGTATATAACCAAGTACCTTTCGTTCAAGCAGGGTTAAGAAGGCAACAGCCAGGAGGACGGGTACGATAAAGGCTAGGGGGTTAATAATGTGGGTGATTAATGTTGAAATCATAGTTAGGGAGAGGACTTGAACCTCTGTGGAAAGGGCTTAGGCCTTTTGCAATTGCCGGGCTCTGCCACCTTAACATGCCGTTTTCTCCGGCAGGGGGGGCATGCCCTCTTGCCTATTTTAGTTGTTTTCATTAGGTGGGGGTGAGGCGTACTTAAGGTAGGGGCCTCTTCTTCTCGGTCCTTTCGTACTAGGGAAGATCATGTCATAGATAGAAACTGACCTGGATTACTCCGGTCTGAACTCAGATCACGTAGGACTTTAATCGTTGAACAAACGAACCCTTAATAGCGGCTGCACCATTAGGATGTCCTGATCCAACATCGAGGTCGTAAACCCCCTTGTCGATATGGGCTCTAAAAGGGGATTGCGCTGTTATCCCTAGAGTAACTCGGTTCGTTGATCAGCACTGCCGGATCTTATTGGTCAGAAATTCTGTTAACTAGAGCCGGAGCTCTTAGTTTTAGGAGGGGGTGCTCCCATTCCACGTGGGGGTTTTTTGTTTCCCCGCGGTCGCCCCAACCAAAGACATTAGGACAGGGGTCATTTGGTTTAGTCCTTTATTAAGGGGTGTTTAACATGATCTGTCTTGGTGTCTAAAGCTTCATAGGGTCTTCTCGTCTTATGTAGTTATTCCCGCTTCTGCACGGGAAGATCAATTTCATTGACTTGAAAGAGGAGACAGCTAAGCCCTCGTTATGCCATTCATACAGGTCTCCATTTAAAAGACAAGTGATTGCGCTACCTTCGCACGGTCAAAATACCGCGGCCGTTAAACTAATAGTCACAGGGCAGGCGGGACCTCTTATTTTTGAGTTTTGCAAGAGGCGATGTTTTTGGTAAACAGGCGAGGCTTCATGTGTTTGCCGAGTTCCTTCTCTTTCTTTTAGTCTTTCCTTAGGGGCACGCCTGTGTGGGGTTAACGGTTGTTCGTTGAATGTTTTTCTAGTTGTTTGGTCTGTTGTTCAGTACCCTCTTTGTTTGGGGCCGTTAAGGTTCGGCGGGGTGTCCGTTCCGATTTACACGCGTGCAAGGAGAGAGGCATAGGCTCTCTTATTACTCATATTAGCAGGGTCGCTCCCATGTATGCATGGGACGGCCTGGTAGAACTAGGGGGATAAGATTTGATGATCAGTATAGGGGGTTTAAGTAATATATCTGAGCTTTAACGCTTTCTATGGGGATGGCTGCTTTTAGGCCCACCAAAATATTTTACCTTTTTTACTATGATCTTTACCCTCCTGGAAAAGTTGTGTCTTGGTTCAAAGGGGCTGTACCCCCTTTGACTAACTCTCTCGGCTTCTTAAGGGTATCAGAAGGGGTGAGACTGATGTGAATAAAGAATCTGGGAGGCTGAACTTCTATCCAATTCCCAGGCAACCAGCTATAACTAAGTTCGGTAGGTCTGTCACCTCTACTCAAAGCTCTTCCCACTCTTTTGCCACAGAGACGGGTTTGCCCTATTAATAGGCTGTCTTGGAGTAGCTCACTTAGTTTCGGGTTATCAAACTAAAGTGCTCTTCGCTTGGGGTACACTGGCTAAATCATGATGCAAAAGGTACGAGGTAAAATCTCTGCTTTTTAAGGCTTCACTGGGTTGTTTCACTTCTCTTTCAGCTTTCCCTTGCGGTACTTTCTCTATTGCTCCACATGCCCTTTTCTGTCGCACATACTTAGGGGGAAAAATGGTTTGTTTAATATAAATATTAGTGTATTTAGGGGTATTAATATGGGGGTGTTGTTTCTGTTTAATGGGGCTAGCTGTTGGGCATCAGGGCGACCCGATTTGCACGGGTGACTTCTCAGTGTAAGGGAGATGCTTTTCTTTCTTAGCTACGCTCTGATTTTTCCAAGTGCACCTTCCGGTACACTTACCATGTTACGACTTGCCTCCCCTTCGCGATTATAGGGTTTTAATTATCTTAGTTGGTAGGCTTGGGGAGAGTGACGGGCGGTGTGTGCGCGCTTCAGGGCCAATTTCAGCGGGACGCTCTATTTCCTGCTTACTGCTAAATCCTCCTTCAGATATACGTTTCAGTACATCATTCGTATTTCCTGTAATAGGAAATGTAGCCCATTTCTTCCCTTCCCATACGCTACACCTCGACCTGACGTTTTAGGCTGTACCAATTTTGCTTACTATTTACCCTTCACAGGGTAAGCTGACGACGGCGGTATATAGGCGGGGGAGACAAGGAAAGGTGAGGTTGAACGGGGGTTATCGGTTCTAGAACAGGCTCCTCTAGGTGGATCTAAAGCACCGCCAAGTCCTTTGGGTTTCAAGCTGATGCTCGTAGTTCCCAGGCGGGTAGCGGGTGTAGTGTGCTACCAATGTTTATGGCTAGGCATAGTGGGGTATCTAATCCCAGTTTGTATCATAGCTTTCGTGGGTTCAGGGGCTATAAAGCCACTTTCGTGGTTGAACTTCTTACCTTCGGGTGCGTATAACAGCTCTGAAGGTGTTCGGCTTTAGTTTCGTCTTTGATCTTAACCACGCTTTACGCCGATGATTATCAACTTGGGCCTCTCGTATAACCGCGGTGGCTGGCACGAGTTTTACCGGCCCTCTTAGCTTTGACTAAGTCAAGTTTTCACTTATGGCTTAATGTCTATCACTGCTGAGTTCCCTTGGGGGCGTGGCTAAGCAAGGTGTCATGGGCTAGTCGAAGTGTGCCTGATACCAGCTCCTTGTTCCCGGGCAGGGAACTGTAGGGCATTCTCACGGGGATGCGGATACTTGCATGTGTAAGTTTAGCTAGAGTTGATAGTAAAGTCAGGACCAAGCCTTTGTGCTTGCGGAGCTTTCTAGGGCCCATCTTAACATCTTCAGTGTTATGCTTTGATTAAGCTACGCTAGC